TTTTTCATTTTTTGTTATTTTATATATAAATTTAAAGCTCCTATTTAAAAAATCAAATATATAGGTTTTGTTTTAGAATTGGAAAATTTTGCTGAATTATTAGGTTTTTTCTTACCTATTTTGCGTTTATTAATATAAATAATTTATTCTTTATACATTACATTTAATTGAATATATCATTATCAGTAGTATTTTATTATTATTAATAACCTATTTGTATGCATATATTTACCGAGGATTATAGCTACTTATATTTTTAAGGCAAAAGAAATGATTATATAATAAAATATTTAGAGTAGTGTAATTAAATATATTACATTAAGATTATTAGATATAATCAATATAATTAACATATTTAATATTATTCTAATAGAATATTAATCATATATATATAGTTATATTATATTAATATTTATTATTCTAATAATATAATAATTAATAATTATATGAATATTAATATAAATAATTTATTTTAATATACTATATTTAATTGAATATATCATTATCAGTAGTATTTTATTATTATTAATAACCTATTTGTATGCATATATTTACCGAGGATTATAGCTACTTATATTTTTAAGGCAAAAGAAATGATTATATAATAAAATATTTAGAGTAGTGTAATTAAATATATTACATTAAGATTATTAGATATAATCAATATAATTAACATATTTAATATTATTCTAATAGAATATTAATTAATTATAAATAATTATATTATATTAACATATATTTAAATTAATAATATAATATAATATAATTACATATGTATTAATATAATGGATTTAATTGCATATGATTTAAGATAATGTTAAATTACATATTGTATAGGGTTAAATTATTTATATTATTTAATCTTCCTTTATTTATAAGTGAAAAGAAAGATTAAATAATAAAGAAGATAATAAAAACCATTTAACGCAATACAAGTACCATGCTTATCTTTGTAGTATATAATAGAGAAGTTGTTGTTGTACTCCGGTGGATTTAATATTCTAATTTTTATTGATTTTTTTAATAAAAAAATTTCATTAAGATTCTAAGAATCTTGTTTGTTTAATATTTTAAGAAATTTATTTTTAGTGTATCTGTTTCATCTATAATTTTAAAGTTTTATTCTTGCTTATAAATTCATTATTTCTTTATGTTACATATAAGTTTTGTTTTACTAAATGTTCTATTTTGTAGTAATTAAATTTAATTATCAAGTTATTTTGGAATTAGTAATTGATAAAGTACTGGTAAATTTCGTGCCAGCAGCCGCGGTTACACGATTAGTACAATTGAATATTTTTGGTTAATATAGTTATTAGTATATTTGAGTTTTATTTTGATTTTATTAGGTGAAATTTCATTTTTTAGTATAACTCTTTATTATGAACCTATGAAACTTAAGAGATAAACTAGGATTAGATACCCTATTATTTTAAGTGTTAATTTAAATTGCCTGGGTAATATTAGTTAGGGTCTTTAAACTCAAAGAATTTGGCGGTATTTCATTCCATTCAGAGGAACCTGTCTCGTAATTGATAGTACACAATTAACTTTACTTAATTTATTTGTTTGTATATCTCCGTTATCGGAAAATCTTTTTGGAGTCATAATTTTCCTGTTTTTCCATTAAAAATTATCTCAGGTCAAGGTGCAGTTTATAGTTAAGTGTATGATGGGTTACAATAAATTTTTTTATTATGAATTTGGTTTTGGAATATTCTAATGAAGGTGGATTTGATAGTAATTTAATTTATTTAATTTAATTGATATTGGCTCTGAAATGTGTACACATCGCCCGTCACTCTCATTATTGATTATTATTTAATTTATTATCAATTAATATGAGATAAGTCGTAACATAGTAGATGTACTGGAAAGTGTATCTAGTAAGTTTTAATCAAGACAAATCTTTATAGTAAAGTATATCATTTACACTGATTTTTTTTCTGTGCAATTCAGGATGTTTTGATTAATTTATTATATTATTTTTATTTTTTGTGATTTATTTTGTTTAATAAAAGTAATTTTATTGGTTTATGTCTTAGTATTTTTTATGGAATTGATTATTTGTTATTATAGTTTATTAGTAATGTAATTGAATTATTAATTATTTTTAAAATTTAGGTAAGTAAATTTTATTTTTTGTACCTTTTGTATCAGGGTTTATCAAAATTTTGATTTAAATTAATTAATCTCAATTTAGGTTGATTTACAAATAAATAATGGTTATTGTTTCATAAATATCATTTATTTATTTGTAGAAATGATATGTTATTCGTTTCCTAAGATATTTAGTTTCTTAAGAAAAAATTTAATTTTTTATAATTGGTGTTTAGAATTTAATTTTAAATTTATAATATTAATTTATTTATTCTTTAAGGGATAAGCTTTGAAGTTAAATTCCTATAAGTTCATTATTTTATATAGAATAATAATAAGCTTAAGACCAGCTATTTTTTGATTACGTTTTAGTTCATTTTTAAGTTAATGATTTTATAATGATTTTAGGTTTTTTATTAAGATAATTAATTTGATTTTTCAATTTTTGTAATAGTGATGAAATTAGTATATTTATTTTGTTTAAGAAAATGAATTGTTAATTTATTATAAGGAACTAGGCAAAATTAATTTCCGCCTGTTTATCAAAAACATGGCTTCTTGATAATATTTTTAAGTCTGACCTGCTCACTGAATAAATTTAAAGAGCCGCGGTATTTTGACCGTGCAAAGGTAGCATAATCATTAGTTTCTTAATTAGAGGCTTGAATGAATGGTTTGACGAGAAATTAACTGTCTCTTAATAAATTTTAGAATTTAACTTTTAAGTTAAAAGGCTTAAATACTTCTTTAGGACGAGAAGACCCTATAGAGCTTGATATTTATAAGTTTTATATTATTTTAGGTTATCTTTTTATGTAATTTTTTATTATTTGGTTGGGGTGACATGAAGAATAATTAAACTCTTCATTATTAAATCATTGATTTATGTTCATTTGATCCATAATTTATGATCATAAGATTAAGTTACCTTAGGGATAACAGCGTAATCATTTTTGAGAGTTCATATTGACAAAATGGATTGCGACCTCGATGTTGGATTAAGATTAATTTTAGGTGTAGTAGCTTAATAATTAGGTCTGTTCGACCTTTAAATTCTTACATGATCTGAGTTCAGACCGGCGTGAGCCAGGTCGGTTTCTATCCTAAGAATTATAATATTCATATTAGTACGAGAGGACCATATGATTAAAATAGTTTTTATTTATTGATTAAAATTAATTATTTACTATTTTGACAGATTAATGTATTGAATTTAGAATTCATTTATGTAGATTTTTCTACAAATAGTATTGATAATGTATGATTTGCTTATATTTATTTTAAATTTTTTTCTTTTAATTATTTGTGTTTTAATTAGAGTGGCTTTTTTAACTTTGTTAGAACGAAGGGTATTAGGTTATATTCAGATTCGTAAAGGTCCAAATAAAGTTGGTATTTTAGGTATTCCTCAACCTTTTAGTGATGCTATTAAATTAATTTGTAAGGAACAACCTGTTCCTTTTATATCAAATTATTTTATATATTATTTTTCTCCAGTTTTTAATTTAATGATTTCGTTGTTTATTTGATCTATTTTTCCTTATATAACTTATATATGTTCTTTTTCTTATGGATTTTTATTTTTTCTCTGCTGTACTAGAGTGAGAGTTTATACTTTAATAATTGCAGGTTGATCATCTAATTCTAATTATTCATTATTAGGTTCTTTGCGTTCTGTTGCTCAAACTATTTCTTATGAAGTTAGACTAGCTTTAATTTTACTTTCTTTAATTTTACTTATTGATAGATTTGATGTTTTTAATTTTATAAATTTACAGATTTATTGTTGATTTATTGTTTTTTGTTTTCCTTTATCTTTGGCTTTCTTTGCTTCTTCTTTAGCAGAAACCAATCGGACTCCTTTTGATTTTGCTGAAGGTGAGTCTGAGTTGGTTTCTGGGTTTAATATTGAGTATGGGGCTGGTGGATTTACTTTAATTTTTTTAGCTGAGTATGCTAGAATTATTTTTATAAGAATATTATTTTCATTAGTTTTTTTAGGTGGTGATTTTTATTCATTTTTATTTTTTATTAAGATTTCTTTTGTTTCTTTCCTTTTTGTTTGAGTACGTGGTACTTTACCACGTTTTCGATATGATAAACTTATATATTTGGCTTGAAGGAGTTTTTTGCCTTTATCATTAAACTTTTTATTATTTTTTATTGGTTTAAAGGTTATGTTTTTAATTAGTTATTTAAATTTTTTAAGTAATTAAAAGTTAATAGAGGAATTAAACTTCTAATCTTATGTTTTCAAAACATATGCTTTTCTTAAGCTAATTAACTTATTTTTTGATTAGTGTATCTCATATTTTTGCAATGTGAATGTTAATCAAGAAATATGAGAAGTAAATAATTGTTAGAATTTGTCCTGTTATAATGTAAGGTTCTTCTACTGGTCGTTTTCCAATTCATGTTAATAGGCAAACTACAATTACTATAATTCAAAATATAATTTGGTTAATTGGATAGAATTGAATTCCTCGGAATTTATTTTTATTATAGAATGGTATAATTATAAGAATTCTAACTGATAGAAGTAGTGCAATAACACCACCTAATTTATTAGGGATAGATCGTAAGATTGCATATGCAAATAAAAAATATCATTCTGGCTGAATGTGAACAGGTGTAACTAAGGGGTTGGCTGGTACAAAGTTGTCTGGGTCTCCTAATATATATGGGTTAATAAGACATAGTATTACTAGGATTATAATTATAATAATAAATGTAATTGAGTCTTTATATGTGAAGTAGGGGTGAAATGGAATTTTATCAATATTTCTATTTAATCCAGTTGGGTTATTAGATCCTATTTGATGTAGAAAAAATAAATGTATTATTACTATTGCTATAATAATAAATGGTAGTACAAAATGAAATGTATAAAATCGATTAAGTGTTGCGTTATCAACTGCAAATCCTCCTCATACTCATTGAACAATATCTATTCCAATGTAAGGGATGGCTGATAATAAGTTTGTAATTACTGTTGCTCCTCAAAATGATATTTGTCCTCAAGGTAATACATAACCTATAAATGCTGTTGCTATAATTAAGAATAAAATTAATGTTCCTGTTATTCATGTATTTTTATATATATAGGATCCATAATAAATTCCTCGTCCTACATGGAGGTATACACAAATAAAGAATATTGATGCTCCATTTGCATGTATTGTTCGAATGATTCAACCATTATTTACGTCTCGGCAAATGTGAATTACACTTCTAAATGCTCTTTCAATATTAGGGGTGTAATGTATAGTTAAAAATAATCCTGTTATGATTTGAATTATTAAACATAAACCTAATAGTGATCCTAGATTTCATCAGAATGAAATGTTTGTTGGTGCTGGTAAATCAATTAATGAATTATTAATGATTTTAATTATTGGGTGTTTTAATCGTAAGGGTTTATTCATTAGTTTATTATTTTATTTTACGAATAGGACCTTGGTTGATGTTATTAATTTTTACTACTGCTAGTAATGCAATAAAAAGATAGATTATTATTATGATTGTAATAATAAGTGTGGGGTTATTATATATTTTTGTTAAAGATATTGTTATTTCTTGGAAATTTATTGTGTATTTTATATTTATTGTTTCTGTATTTTTAATAATTTCTGTAAATATGATTTTTTCTGTACTGTAAATTACGATTATTGTAATTAATATTATAATTATAAGGAAAATTATTCTTGTGGATTTTATATTAAATATTTCGTTTGATGAAATTCTTGTAATATAAATAAATAAGACTATTATTCCTCCAATAAATGTTAAGAATAGAATATATGAAAGTCAAAATCTTTCTATTATTGATCCTATTATTCCTCCAATTAATAGAGTTTGAATAATAATTATAATTATTAATAATATTGGGTGGTTTATTTTAATAAAGTTAATATTTAGTATATTTGATATTCTTATAATTAATATTTTTAACATTTCAAGGGTTAGTTTATTAAAATGTTGATTTTGGGGATCGATGATAGAAAAATTTTCTACCCTTGAAGTTTTAAAAGTGCCTTCTTAATTTTGGTTTACAAAACCAGTGTTTTTATTAAACTATTAAAACTAATGTTTATGTTTAGTGTTTTAACTTCTTTATTAATTTATATTTCTGGTGTTTATGTTTTTTCTTCAAAGCGTAAATATTTATTAATAGTTTTGTTGAGATTGGAATATATTGTTCTTTCTTTATTTATGCTGATTATTATTTTTTTAGTTGAATTTGATTATGATTATTTTTTTCCTATTGTATTTTTAGTTTTTTCTGTTTGTGAAGGTGCTTTGGGTCTTTCTATTTTGGTTTCTATAGTTCGTTCTCATGGAAATGATTTTTTTAATTCTTTTTTCTTGTGTTTATGTTAAAATATTTGTTGATGTTATGTTTTTTGATCCCTATTAGTTTATTAGAAAGTTGTTGATGGTTGGTTCATGCTTTAATATTTTTATTAAGTTTTATTTTTATATTTTCTGTTTATTCTTATTCTGATTTAAATATAATTGGTTATTTCTTTGGTATTGATTATTTTTCTTTCATGTTGATTTTGTTAAGTTTTTGAATTGTTTCTTTAATAATTACAGCAAGAAGATCAATTTATTTATTTTCTTATCATTCTAGTTTTTTTATTTTACTTGTTTTATTATTATTGGTTACTTTGTATTGTTCTTTTTCTAGTTTGAGTTTATTATCTTTTTATATTTTTTTTGAATCTAGATTAATCCCTACTATGCTATTAATTTTGGGTTGAGGGTATCAACCTGAGCGTTTACAAGCTGGTATTTATTTAATTTTTTATACTTTAGTTGCTAGATTACCTTTATTATTAGTTTTATTTAAGGTTAATAGCATTTTTAATACTCTTTATTTTCCATTATTATTTGATTGTGGTTCTTTTTATTTTATATTTTATATTTTTATTTTGTTAGCTTTTTTAGTTAGGATACCCATATTTTTATTTCATCTTTGGCTTCCTAAGGCTCATGTAGAGGCTCCAATTTCTGGTAGAATAATTCTTGCTGGAGTGTTATTAAAGTTAGGTGGATATGGTATTTTTCGTGTTATGAAGATTATTTCTTTTTTAGGGTTAAGTTTTAATTATTTTTGATTGTCTTTAAGCTTATTTGGTGGTGTTATTGTTAGATTTATTTGTATTCGTCAGGTTGATTTAAAGTCTTTAATTGCTTATTCATCTATTGCTCATATAAGTATAGTAATTGGTGGTTTAATAACTATGAATTGGTGAGGTTTTATGGGTTCTTTATCTTTAATGGTTGGACATGGTTTATGTTCTTCTGGTTTATTTTGTTTATCAAATATTATTTATGAGCGTTTAGGTAGACGAAGATTATTAATTAATAGGGGTATAATTAATTTGATGCCTACAATATCTTTTTGATGATTTCTTTTAAGATCTTCAAATATAGCTGCTCCTCCATCTTTAAATTTGTTTGGTGAGTTTAGATTATTAAATAGAGTTATTTCATGGTCTCCTTACATATTTTTATTATTAATTTTTTTATCTTTTTTTAGTGCTGTTTATACATTGTATATATATTCTTATTCTCAACATGGTTTTTATTATTCTGGTATTTATACTTGTTCTTTAGGTTACTTTCGTGAATATCATCTTTTATTTTTACATTGATTTCCTTTAAATATTTTGTGTTTAAAGGGTGAATATTTTTATTTTTAGTGACTTAAGTATTTTAATTTAAAATATTGTTTTGTGGAATCAATGATATGAATTTTTCATCTTAGGTCGTGTATTTATTTTCTATTTGTTCATTGAGATTTGTTGTTTTATTTATATTCAGAACTTTGACTTTTTTATTTGGTATTTATTATTTAATGTTTGACTATAGAGTTTTTATTGAATGGGAAATTTTTAGTTTAAATGGTTCTATAGTAATTATAACTTTTATTTTTGATTGAATGTCTTTAATTTTTATATCCTTTGTTATATATATTTCTTCTTTGGTTATTTATTATAGAAATGATTATATGCATAATGAAAGGAATATTAATCGTTTTGTTATTCTTGTTTTAATATTTATTCTTTCGATGGTTCTTTTAATTATTAGTCCAAATTTAATTAGAATTTTGTTAGGTTGGGATGGTTTAGGTTTAGTTTCTTATTGTTTAGTTATTTATTATCAAAATGTAAAGTCTTATAATGCTGGAATATTAACTGCTTTATCTAATCGAATTGGTGATGTTTGTATTTTAATTTCTATTGCTTGAATATTGAATTTTGGAAGTTGAAATTATATTAATTATTATTACTTTATTTTTGATTCTTTTGAGATAAAGATTATTACTATATTAATCGTTGTTGCTTCTATAACTAGGAGAGCTCAAATTCCTTTTTCTTCATGACTTCCTGCTGCTATAGCAGCTCCAACACCTGTTTCTGCTTTAGTTCATTCTTCTACTTTGGTTACAGCTGGTGTTTATTTATTAATTCGTTTTAGACCAATATTATTAACTTATAATTATGGTTGAATATTAATATTAATTGGTTGTGTAACAATGTTTATAGCGGGTCTTGGGGCTAATTTTGAATTTGATTTAAGGAAAGTTATTGCTCTTTCTACTTTAAGTCAACTTGGATTAATAATAAGAATTTTATCTATGGGTTATTATGTTCTTGCTTTTTTTCATTTGTTAACTCACGCTTTGTTTAAGGCATTATTATTTATATGTGCAGGTTCAATAATTCATAATTTAAGGGATTCTCAAGATATTCGTTTTATAGGTTCAATTGTTAATTTTATACCTTTAACTTCAATATGTTTCAATGTTTCTAGATTGTCTTTGTGTGGTATACCTTTTTTAGTTGGATTTTATTCTAAGGATTTAATTCTTGAAGTTATTTGTTTAAGTTGAGTTAATTCTTTAATTTTTTTATTGTTTTTTCTTTCTACTGGTTTAACAGCTTCTTATTCTTTTCGTTTATTTTATTATTCAATGTTAGGAGTTAATAATTTTTATTCTAGTTATTACTTTAATGATAAAAGTTATTTTATTTCTTTTGGTATAATTGGTTTATTGTTTGTTGCTGTTTTTGGTGGAAGATTTTTATCTTGATTAATTTTTCCTATTCCTTATATAATTGTTTTACCTTGATATTTAAAGGGTTTAACTTTATTTGTTGTTATTTTAGGGGTTTATTTTGGTTATTTAATTTCTGATTTTAATTATTTCTTTGGTTTATTTTCTTTAAATTTTATATCTTTTGTTAGATTTGTTGGTTCTATGTGATTTATACCTTTTCTTTCTACTAAGTTTATTAGATATGTACCTTTAAGTTTTGGTTATAACTTATTAAAGTCTTTTGATTATGGATGAGGTGAGATATTAGGAGGTCAGGGTTTATATTCGTTTTATTTATATTTAATTGATTATCTTCAATCTTTGTATGATTCTAATTTTAAGGTTTATTTATTAACTTTTATTTTTTGAATATTTATTTTGTTTATGGTTTTTTTTATTTATTACCTAAATAGCTTATAATAGAGTATGACATTGAAGATGTTATGGAAATAATTTTATTTTTAGGTATTTATAAATATTTTCATATTATTTTTACAGTGAAAATGTAATGTTTTATTAAACTATATAAATTAAAGAAATGTTAACGGAGTTTAACCGCTATTATAAAAAGTTAGCAGCTTTTATATTATCTTTACATTTCCTTAATTGGAACTTATGTTCAATAATATTATTAACAGTAATATGCCTCTATTTTGGCTTCAATTAATAAATAAGGACATTATTATGCCATAATTTCAGGTCGAAACTGATTGCAATATTTCGCTTCTTATTTAAATTTAAGGTTGATTGACAATTCAATACTTTTTGGTTGCAAACCAAATGTTATATTTAACTACAACCCTAATTTGCTCATTTAAGAGCTCCTTGATTTCATTCATAGTATAATCCTATTAGGAGAATTATAATAAAAATTATTGTTGCTATTGTTCATATTCTAATATTTGATGTTTTGAAAATAATTACAATTGGTAAAATTATTGCAATTTCTACATCAAAAATTAAGAAAATAACTGCAATTAGGAAGAATTGTAATGAGAATGGTATACGTGCTGATCTTTTTGGATCAAATCCACATTCAAATGGTGATCTTTTTTCTCGATCATTAATTGACTTTTTTGATAGAGTTGTTGCAATTATTATAACTATTGTTGGTAAAATGAATCTAATTGAAATTCTTGTTATTAAAATTATAATTATTTTTCTTAATATGGATTAATCTTTTTGATTGGAAGTCAAATGTACTAAATATACTAGAAAAATATTTTATCTACCTCATCAGTAGATTGATAAATATAAAAATAATCAAACTACATCTACAAAATGCCAGTATCATGCTGCTGCTTCAAATCCAAAGTGATGATTTGGTGAGAATTGATTTATTAAATGTCGAATTAAGCATGTAAGTAAGAATAATGTACCAATGATTACGTGTAAACCATGGAATCCTGTTGCAACAAAGAATGTTGATCCATATACTGCATCAGCAATAGTGAAGGGTGCTTCTCAATATTCATATATTTGTAACATTGTAAAGTATACTCCTAATAAAACTGTAAAGAATAATCCTTGAGTTGCTTGGGAATAATTAGATTCTATAATTCTGTGATGTGCTCATGTTACTGTAACTCCTGAGGCAAGTAGAATTGCTGTATTAAGTAATGGAATATGTATTGGATTAAATGATTGAATTCCTATTGGTGGTCATGTTATTCCTAATTCAATAGTTGGTGATAATCTACTATTAAAAAATGCTCAAAAGAATGAAATAAAAAATAATACTTCTGATACAATAAATAGAATTATTCCTCATCGTATTCCTATTGAAACAAATTTTGTATGTAGTCCTTGAAAAGTTCTTTCTCGGATTACATCTCGTCATCATTGAATTATTGTTAGAATTGTAATTATTATTCCAATTATGAGAAGGTTAATGTTATATATATGAAATCATTTAGCTAATCCTGTAAGTATTACTATTGTTCCAATTGATCCTACTAATGGTCATGGTCTATAATCTACTATATGAAATGGGTGGTTTGAATTATTTGTTAACATAAGTTTAATAAGTTTCTCTTGAATATAATGTTCTTAAAATTGAGAATACATAAGCTTGAATTATTGCTACTGCTGATTCTAAAACTAATAATAATATTTGTATAATAATTAAGATATAGATAGTTGTTATTGTTAATGATGGTCCTGTATTTCCTAGTAATGTAAGTAGTAAATGTCCAGCAATTATATTTGCAGCTAGTCGTACTGCTAATGTTCCTGGACGAATAATATTTCTAATTGTTTCAATTAAAACTATAAATGATATTAATGCATTTGGTGTTCCTTGAGGAACAAGATGAATAAATATATGATTTGTGTTATTAATTCAACCAAATAGTATAAATCTTACTCATATTGGTAATGCAATTGAAAATGTTAATGTTATGTGTCTTGTTCTTGTAAAGATATATGGAAATAGGCCTATAAAATTATTAAATAGTATTATAATGAAGATTGAAATGAAAATAAATGTTGATCCTTGAAAGGATTTTTGTCCTAATAAGGTTTTGAATTCATTATTTAGGGTTAATGTTAATTTATTTCATAAAATATTAATTCGTGATGGTATTAATCAAAATATTGATGGAATTAATAATAGTCCTAAAAATGTACTAGTTCAGTTTAATGATATATTAAAAATATTAGTTGATGGATCAAATGTTGAAAATAAGTTTGTTATCATTTTCAGTTTATGTTATTTTTTAATATTGTTTTTTTAATTCTTTTAATTTTTACTGGTTTATAGGAGAAGAAATTTATTTGATTAAATATAATTATCATAATTGAAAATATAATAAATAGTGAAAATCATATTATTGGTGATATTTGAGGGATTTGGTATAATATTATTCCCCATCAGAAGTAAATGTTAACTTACTATATTTTGGTTTAAGAGACCATTACTTACTTTCAGTCATCTGATGCTTCAAGGTGTACTAGTATATAGTTATTTTAGATTGACATTCTAATGTTATATTTTAACTAACTCCTTAAATTATATTAGATAATCATTTAATAAATAATTTTACTGATGTTCTTTCAATTACAATTGGTATAAATCTATGATTTGCTCCACAGATTTCTGAACATTGTCCAAAAAATAGACCTGGACGGTTAATTAAAAATATTCCTTGATTTAGTCGTCCAGGTGTTGCATCAATTTTAATTCCTAAGGTTGGAATGGTTCATGAGTGTAAGACATCTGATGCTCTAGTTAATACTCGAATTTCTGTATTTATGGGTAAGATTGTTCGATTATCAACGTCTAAGAGTCGGAATTCATTCATTTCTAAGTCTTTTTCTGGTGTTATATAAGTGTCGAATTCTAAATTAATAAAGTCTGAATATTCATAGCTTCAGTATCATTGTCGTCCAATTGTTTTAATTGTAATTAGGGCGTTAGATGAATCATCAAGTAAATATAATAATCGTAGAGATGGTAATGCAATAAAAATTAGTGTAACAGCTGGTAGGGCTGTTCAGATGGTTTCAATTAAATGTCCATGAAGTATATTTCGATTTGTATAGTTAATTAATAATATATATCTAAGTGAATATCCTACAATTGCTGTAATTAATAGTAGAACAATTATAGTGTGATCATGAAAGAATGATAATTGTTCTATTAAAGGAGAGGCTCTATCTTGTAATGATAAATTTGATCATGTTGCCATTAATAAATTCTAATAAAAGGTTAAATCTTTATCTTTAGAGTTTAAATCTAGTGCATTAATCTGCCATATTAGAATTTATTAATTAATGGTAATTCTGAATATCTGTGTTCTGCAGGAGGATTATTTTGTAATCATTCTGTTGATCTTCTTATATTTATTCTGAAAATAATTGTTCGATTTTTAATTATTCTTTCTCATATGATTATAATAAACATAATGATTCTTATAATTGAAATAGTTGATCCAATACTAGAAATAACATTTCATGATGTATAAGCATCTGGATAATCAGAATAACGTCGTGGTATTCCTGCTAAACCTAAAAAGTGTTGAGGGAAGAATGTTAAGTTTACTCCAAAGAATATAATTGTGAATTGGATTTTTAGTCATTTATTGTTTATGGTTAGTCCTGTAAATAACGGATATCATTGGATAATTCCTCCTATAATTGCAAATACTGCTCCTATTGATAAAACATAATGAAAGTGTGCTACAACATAATAAGTATCATGTAAAACAATATCCAATGATGAATTAGCTAATACTAGTCCTGTTAAACCCCCTATTGTAAATAGGAAAATGAATCCTAAAGCTCATAATAATGGTGGATTGAATTTAAATTTTGTTCCGTATAATGTTGCTATTCATCTGAATACTTTAATTCCTGTTGGTACTGCAATAATTATTGTTGCTGATGTAAAGTATGCTCGTGTATCAACGTCTATTCCTACTGTAAATATATGATGTGCTCATACAATAAATCCTATTAATCCAATTGATAGTATTGCATAAATTATGCCTAAGGTTCCAAATGATTCAATTTTTCCACTTTCTTGACAAACAATGTGGGAAATAATTCCAAATCCTGGTAGGATTAAAATGTACACTTCCGGGTGTCCAAAGAATCAGAATAAATGTTGATAGAGAATTGGATCTCCACCTCCTGCAGGATCGAAAAATGATGTATTAAGGTTTCGGTCTGTTAATAATATTGTAATTGCTCCTGCTAGTACTGGTAATGATAGTAGTAATAATAATGCTGTAATTGCTACTGATCAAACAAATAATGGTGTTTGATCTAGGGATATTCTATTTGATCGTATATTAGTTGTTGTTGTAATAAAGTTAACTGCACCTAGAATTGATGAAATACCTGCTAGGTGTAATGAAAAAATAGCTAAATCTACAGAAGATCCACCATGTGCAATTGCTCCTGCTAGTGGGGGATATACTGTTCATCCTGTACCTGCTCCTCTATTCACTATAGAAGACGAGAGTAAAAGGATTAATGATGGTGGTAATAACCAGAATCTTATGTTATTTATTCGTGGAAATGCTATATCTGGTGCTCCAATTATTAGTGGTACAAGTCAATTTCCAAATCCTCCAATTATAATAGGTATAACTATAAAGAAAATTATAACAAATGCGTGGGCTGTAATGATAACATTATAAATTTGATCATCTCCAATTATTGACCCTGGCTGACCTAATTCAGCTCGAATAATTATTCTTATTGATGTCCCAATTATACCTGCTCATGCACCAAACATAAAATATAGAGTTCCAATATCCTTATGATTTGTTGAGAATAGTCATTTTTGCGATAGGATGGCTGAATTTATAGGTGGTGGATTGTAAATCTATTTATGAGAACTTTTCTCTCCTATCACAATTTGTGGCCTTATATTCAGTTATGATTTTAGACTGCAATTCTAGAGGTGTAAAATGCTATTTTACTAAGGCTTAAAAGATAATTTTTTAATTCCAACTTTGAAGGTTATTAGTTTTATTAACTTAAAGCCTTAATAAAATAGCATAAGGCTTGAAGTACAAATTAACCCAAGTATTGAAATTGTTGTTATTACGGATAGAATTATTTTTGACCTATTGATTTTAATTCCTATTAGTCATGAGTTTTCTGTATGTGACATAATAATTGCTGAAAATCTAATTCGTATGTAGTAGTATAATGTAATGGTTGTAAATGTTACTATGAGAAATATAATTGTTGTCATGTTATTATCAATGAGTGATTGGATAACAATTCATTTTGGTAAGAATCCTAGTATTGGTGGAAGTCCTCCTAGTGATAGGAGTGATAACATTATTAAAAATTTGATTTCTATTTTTAAATTTCCTGATAGATAAGCTTGGTTTAAGAAGAATAATTTTATACTTCTAAATATCATAATTACTGCAATGTTTAGCAGGAAGTAAATGCAAAGGTATAATTCTCATGTATTTTCTCTAATAACCATTGATCTGATTATTCATCCTAGATGTCTAATTGAGGAATATGCCATGATTTGACGTAATGATGTTTGATTTAATCCTCCTATTGCTCCAACAATAATTCCTATTAAAATTACTGTAAAAGTGAATCTTCTTATTTTAATACAGTAGGATAATGTTATTATTGGAGCAATTTTTTGTCACGTCAATAAAATTAAACAGTTTATTCATCTTGTTGACCCTATTACTTCTGGTAGTCAGAAGTGAAATGGAGCAGCACCTATTTTTATTATTATTCTTGACATAATTATCATTGATGGAATATTTTCTTTTTCCAATCAAATTATGTATTTTATTTGAATCAACAAAATTGAAATTAATAATATTGTTGATGGTATAGCTTGAATAATAAAGTATTTAATTGATGATTCGTTAATTATTATGTTTTTGTTATCTGTTAATAATGGAATGATGGAAAGTAAGTTGATCTCTAGTCCTATTCAGATCCCTAATCAGTTATTTGAAGAAATGGACAAGATCGTTCCTATCATCAATGATGATAGGAAGAGAAGTTTTATAGAGTTGTTGTACATTAAAAAGGGGTGGATTAGAACCTCCATGGATGGGATATGAACCCATTAGCTTAAATTAGCTTACCTTTTTATTATATAAGGGTGTGAGATGCACGTTAGTTTTTGATATTAAAGGCGATAGTTTGATTCTATCTTATATAATGAGAGTAATTTTTATTACTTTATTTACCATATCAAGATAATCCTTTAATCAGGCATCTCATT